TGGCAAATATTAAAAAGAAGAAATACTCGATTAATCCATAAATTACATTATTTTATAAAATTTTTCACTGAAAGGATATACGCAGATATCCTTCTATCTATTATTAATATTCCCAGAATTAATATACAACTTTTTGTTGAATCAACAAAAAAAATGATTGATAAATCCATTTACAATAATAAAAAAAATAAAAAAAGAATTAATAAAACAAATCAAAATAAAATAAATTTTATTTCGACTATAAAAAAGTCACTTTATAATATTAGTAATAAGAATTCACAGAATTTTTTTGACTTATCCTCCTTGTCACAAGCATATGTATTTTACAAAATATCACAAACACAAGTTCTTAACTTGTATAAGTTAAGATCTATTCTTCAATATCACGGAACGTCTTTTTTTCTTAAGACTTCAATAAAAGATTATTTTGGAAAACAAGGAATAATTAATTATGAATTAAGACATAAGAAACTTCGGAATTCTGGAATAAATCAATGGAAAAACTGGTTAAGAGATCATTATCAATACCATTTATCTCAGATTAGATGGTCTAGATTAATAGCAGCAAAGTGGAAAAATAGAATCAATAAATGTCGTACAATTCAAAATCAAGATTTAAACAAAGAGAATTCATATGAAAAAGACCTATTAATTCATTACAAAAAACAAAACGATTACGAAGTATATTCATTACCAAATCAAAATGAGAATTTTCAAAAATACTATAGATATAATCTTTTATCTTATAGATCTATTAATTATGAAAATAAGAGGGACCCATATATTTATGGATCACCATTCCAAGTAAATAAGAATCGAGAGAGTTTTTATAATTACAACACACATAAACATAAGGGCAAATTTTTTGATATACTAGGGGATATCCCTATCAAAAATTATTTAGGAAAAAGTGATATTATGTATATGGAAAAAAATCCGGATCGAAAATATTTTGATTGGAAAATTCTCCATTTTTGTCTTAAAAAGAAAATCTATATTGAGGCCTGGATCAAGATCGATACCAACAAGAATAAAAATACTAAAACCGGGACTAATAATTATCAAATAATTGATAAAATTGATAAAAAAGATCTTTTTTATCTTACGATTCCTCAGGATCAAGAAATCAATTCACCCAATCAAAAAAAAATATTTTTTGATTGGATGGGAATGAATGAAGAAATACTAAGTCGTCCTATATCGAATCTGAAACTTTGGTTCTTCCCAGAATTTGTACTACTTTATAATGCATATAAAATTAAACCGTGGTTTATACCAAGCAAATTACTTTTTTTTAATATAAATGAAAATGGTAGTGAAAATAAAAACATCAATAGAAAGCAAAAGGGGGTTATACCCTCGAATGAAAAAAAAAAAATGGAATTAAAGAATAAAAATAAAAAAGAAAAAGAATCTGCAGGCCAAAGAGATCTTAGATCAAATGCACAAAACCAAGTAAATCTTGTATCTGTTCCCTCAACCGAACAAAAAGATATTGAAGAAGATTATTCAGAATCAAACATGAAAAACCGTAAAAAGAAAAAACAATACAAGAGCAATACCGAAGCAGAACTAGATTTCTTCCTGAAAAAGTATTTACTTTTTCAATTGAGATGGGATAATGCTTTGAATCAAAGAATGATCAATAATATCAAAGTATATTGTCTCCTGCTTAGACTGAGAAATCCAAGAAAAATTACTATATCCTCTATTCAAAGGAGAGAAATTAATCTGGATATAATGCTGATTCAGAAGAATTTAACTCTTACAGAATTGATGAAAAGGGGGATATTAATTATCGAACCCCTTCGTCTGTCTGTAAAAAATGATGGACAGTTTATTATGTATCAAACCATAGGTATTTCATTAGTTCATACGAGTAGGCATCAAACTAATCAAAGATACCGAGAACAAAGATATGTTGATAAGAAGGATAAGGATTTTGATGAATCCATTTCAAGGCATCATCAAAGGATAACCGGAAATAGAAAAAAAAATCATTATGATTTGCTTGTTCCTGAAAATATTTTATCGTCTAGATGTCGTAGAGAATTGAGAATTCTAATTTGTTTCAATTCAAAGACTAAGCATGATGTGAATAGAAATCCAATATTTTGCAATGGGAACAAGGTCAAAAATTGGAGTCGATTTTTTGATGAAAATAAAGATCTTGATAGAGATAAATTAATTAAATTCAAATTTTTTCTTTGGCCCAATTATCGATTAGAAGATTTAGCTTGTATGAATCGCTATTGGTTTGATACCAATAATGGCAGTCGTTTCAGCATGTTAAGGATACATATGTACCCACGATTGAAAATTCGTTGATGATACATTTTTCCTATCTATCCTGTACCATATCTGCTATATGAAAATAAACAGATGCACACATGACTTGTCTTCCATCTCATTCTAATATATGATACTAATTCAATAACGTATCAATTATATCTAGAAACAAATCAACAAAATTTTCTTAATTTTAAGATTCAAATTATTC